ATTCATTATCTATGTTACGACAGATGTTCTATGGATATAAGCTATTTAATGCTCCAAATTATAATTTTTTTGATTCGGGGCCGCGAGAATTATTTGTTTCTCTTTCTATCTTTTTACCAGTCATAGGAATTGGTATTTACCCGGATTTCGTTCTTTCATTATCAGTTGACAAGGTCGAAACTATTCTATCTAATTTTTTTTTATAAATAGTTTACTTAAGATAAGATAATAAAAAATGAATTGTAACCCGAATTATTCCGAACCCTTTGAATCACTACACTCTGGATTCAAAGGGTTCTCGTCAGCTTACACGAAGTTTTCTTATATATAGATAGTCCTATACCTAACTGTATTAGTCACGCCCTTTCTGCAATTCAATTAGAGGTTAAATGAACCATAACTATGTAACCCTATTCCTAATAGATTAACCCCAAAATAGCATATCCAAATTATTAGAAACCCCATAGAAGCCACAATTGCCGAATTTTCACCTTGTAAATTTTTCTTTGTTCGCATATGTAAATAAATTGCAAATATAGTCCACGTAATAAATGCCCAAGTTTCTTTTGGGTCCCAATTCCAATATGATCCCCATGCCTCATTAGCCCATACTGCTCCCGAAAGAATACCTATGGTTAAAAAGATAAAACCTAGACTAATAACACGATAACTCCAATCATCCAATTGTTGAATCAATCGATACTTGTAATAATTCCTATCAGAAATAAACGAAGTATTTTTTACAATATTGTTTATTTTATTTGTGTATTTGGTCTCATTAAAGTAAACTAACTCATTTAATTTTAATAAATGGTTGCTTTTATCAAGAATACTTATGTCTTTTCGAAATGTAATGACTAAAAGAGCTATTGATAATAATGATCCACATAAAAGAGCTGCATAGCCCAATACCATCATGCTTACATGCATCATCAACCATTGGGATTGTAAAGCAGGTACTAATATTGCGGATTGATGCATTTCAGTTAAAAGACCCGAAGTAGCAAAGCCTTGGGTAAAAATAGCACTTGGCGCGGTTATTGCGCTTAAATTATTTTGATGTTTTTTAAAATACGGAAGCATATTAATACTGGATAAACTCCACGAAAGAAAAATTAATGATTCATATAAATCACTTAATGGAAAATGTCGCGAATAAATCCACCGCGTGATTAATAATCCGGTTATACAGAAAAAGCTCGCTATCATGCCCTTTTCGGATGAATCATCTAGTCCTCCATCCACTAATAAGGTTATAAAATATAGTGTAATTAAAATCGAAATAATAGAAAAGGATATATGAGTTAATATATGTTCGAAAGTCGAAAAAATCATATTATATATATATTTTTTTTAAGGGGGGGTACCTTAATTATAATTACGGAATGCAGGGAGTTTAATTTCTGGAATTACTTAATAGGACTTAGTCTATCTCTTTTAGAAGTTTTAGAAGATAGATGCCATGCCGCCACTCGGACTCGAACCGAGATGCTCTAGCACTGCTTCCTAAGAGCAGCGTGTCTACCGATTTCACCATAGCGGCTTGCTCAAAATTATAATAACCTATTCATACTCAATCGTCGAGATTGCAGTAGTCAATTCATATTTAGGAACGATTAAAATTTAGGAATACAACGTCATTTAAATACGTGTTCACTAATAGAGTATATTTATCTGGTTTTAGACTGTCATTTATATTTAACGTAATAAAATAATAAGCTTCCGCATAGTTTATCCTCTGTGGGAATAAGACTTTTTTGTTCTATCCCTAGATCCTAGATAGAAGGAAGAACTATCTAGGATCTAGGGATAGAACAAAAAAGTCATTCAGTTTCGATTCAGTTCTTATTCCGATTATTCCAATGTTTGATTAGTTATTTGTCGGCACAAAAAAACTTTTAGAATTCCCGGTCGAAAGAGATTTCGATAATGAAAAAGCTTTTAACGCTGCCCAATATCCCTTCTTTTTCCAAGAATTTTTACGAATCCGCTTTTTTGACATAGAAGTACGTTTTTTTGGAACTGCCATTCAAAAATCAAGAGATTACTCATTGTTATAGTTGGATGTGAAAGACATCTATCTAGTATTAATATAATATTAAATATTCAATAAAAACGAATCTTTATTTACTATTGATTATCCATCTAGTTCTTTATTTAGATAATACTACTTTGCTATGCTATAAAAAAGGCGAAAAAAGATTATATGTCATTAATTTTTTTTTTACATTTATATTACATATAATTAATAAACTATAACTTTCCGGACAAAAAAACGAATTCATACTATAACTAATGGATTTTTTATATCCTCATAGTAAAAGCTCTATAGCTATAGTATCCAACGTACTATAAGAAATAAAACTGGTTAAAGTTAAAAAAGATTTTTTTCTGGATCTCCCGAACTAGCTTTAAATATATAAATATATTACTTAATAAATAACTATTCACTTTGCGTGATATCATTTAACCAGTTGTAACTTCTTGATTTGTTGATTTGAACGATTTGGTAAAGAATCAGACTACTTAAGAAGATTAAATTTTGGTCTTGCATCTCTAATCTATATATATATATTTTTACTTTATTTTTGAGAAAGGGAGAAGATCCGGTGAATCGGAAAGAATTAATTTAAAATGAAAAAGGTTTTTTTTATGGAACATACATATCCATATGCATGGATCATACCTTTCGTTCCACTTACAGTTCCTGTCTTAATCGGAGTCGGGCTTCTCTTTTTTCCGACGGCAACAAAAAATCTTCGTCGCATGTGGGCTTTTCCTAGTGTTTTATTATTAAGTATAGTTATGATTTGTTCTGCAGATCTGGCTATTCAGCAAATAAATAGCAATTTCATATATCAATATGTAGGGTCTTGGACTATTAATAATGATTTTTCTTTAGAGTTCGGGCACTTGATCGACCCACTTACTTCTATTATGTTAATATTAATTACTACTGTTGGAATTCTGGTTTTGATTTATAGTGATAATTATATGTCTCATGATCAAGGATATTTAAGATTTTTTGCTTATATGAGTTTTTTCAATACTTCCATGCTGGGATTAGTTACGAGTTCAAATTTGATACAAATTTATATTTTTTGGGAATTAGTTGGAATGTGCTCATATCTATTAATAGGTTTTTGGTTCACACGACCTATTGCTGCAAATGCTTGTCAAAAAGCTTTTGTAACTAATCGTATAGGAGATTTTGGTTTATTTTTAGGAATCTTAGGTCTTTATTGGATAACAGGTAGTTTTGAATTTCAGGATTTGTTCGAAATATTCAATAACTTAAGTTATAATAATGATAATGCGTTTACTTTTTTAGTTTATAATTTATGCGTTTTTCTAGTATTTTCCGGTGCAATTGCTAAATCGGCACAATTCCCCCTTCATGTATGGTTACCTGATGCCATGGAAGGGCCTACCCCTATTTCGGCTCTGATTCATGCTGCTACGATGGTAGCAGCGGGCATTTTTCTTGTCGCTCGTCTTCTTCCTCTTTTCATAGGAATACCCTACATAATGAATTTAATATCTTTAATAAGTATAATAACAGTACTATTAGGAGCTACTTTGGCTCTTGCTCAAACAGATATTAAGAGAAGTTTAGCCTATTCTACAATGTCTCAATTGGGTTATATGATGTTAGCTTTAGGTATGGGGTCATATCGAGCTGCTTTATTTCATTTGATTACCCATGCTTACTCTAAAGCATTATTGTTTTTAGGATCTGGATCAATTATTCATTCAATGGAAGCTATTGTTGGATATTCTCCAGATAAAAGTCAGAATATGGTTCTTATGGGCGGTTTAACAAAACATGTCCCAATTACAAAAACAGCTTTTTTATTAGGTACACTTTCTCTTTGTGGTATTCCACCACTTGCTTGTTTTTGGTCCAAAGATGAAATTCTTAATGATACTTGGTTGTATTCACCACTTTTCGGAATAATAGCTTGTTCCACAGCCGGGTTAACTGCATTTTATATGTTTCGAATTTATTTACTTACTTTTGAAGGGCATTTAAATACTCATTTTCAAAATTACAGTGGAAAACAAATGGGAATGAGTCCGTTTTATTCAGTATCTCTATGGGGAAAAGAAGGCTTTAAAATAAACTTATATATATATATAAGTTTATTAATAATGAATAATAATGAAAAGGCTTCTTTTTTTTCTAAGACGGCATCCCAAAAACAAATTGATAATATGGTAAAAACCATCAACCAACCTTTTATTATTCATTTAAAAACTTGTAAAAAAAAAAGTTTTTTCTATCCCCATGAATCAGATAATACTATGTTATTCTCTTTGCTTGTATTGGTTCTATTTACCTTGTTCGTGGGATCCCTGGCACTTCCTTTGAATCAAGAAGGAATGGGTTTGGATATATTATCAAAATGGTTAACTCCGTCTATAAATCTTTTACATAAAAATTTGACTGATTCGGTGGATTGGTATGAATTTTTGGCAAATGCTATTTTTTCAGTCAGTATAGCATGTTTTGGAATACTTATAGCGTCCCTTTTATATAAGCCCCTTTATTCATCTTTACAAAATTTTAATTTTAAAAATTCATTTTTAAAAAAGGGTCAGACGCGCGTTTGGGGAGACAAACTAATAAATATAATATATAGTTGGTCATATAATCGTGGTTACATAGATGCTTTTTATGCAACATCTTTTACTAAGGGTCTAAGAGGATTAGCTGAATTAACTCATTTTTTTGATAGACGAGTAATTGATGGAATTACGAATGGCGTTGGTATTACGAGTTTCTTTGTAGGAGAGGGCATAAAATATGTAGGAGGAGGGCGTATCTCTTATTATCTCTTCTATTTATCTTTTGTATCAATATTTCTTTATCTTATTATTACATAATTTCGTCCTTTTTTTTATTACATACATAGGAAGAGATCCCTTGTCTATAGCCTGTAGTCTACTTAGAAATTCATTGCTTAGATTCTTTTCTTTTTGGTCTTTGCTATGAACCC